AGTGAAAAATATAGTAGAGTTCAAAGTTTGAAACTTCTTAATTCTAATGATTCAATCTTATCAGAAGATACAAAAGAATGCAAATAAAAAATCCGAAAACTTTCCTTTTTGGTTATAATGCTAAAATATCAAGTCGGCTCATTCGTCTTGATGTTGATCATTACAGGCCTCTTGAATCTTCTATTTACCTTCTTTAAGATTTATTATTTTTTGATTGCTTTGGAATGCGGATTTACTTTCTTTTTTATTATTGATAGGAATTCTCTTGTTAAGACCGCATGAACCTATTGAAACCTCAGATTCATACTAAAATGGCGATGACCTTCAAATTAAGTCCAAGGATTCTCTGAGTAAGAACCCTTGTACCCTCGCTTATTCAATGAATAGGAATGGATAGAATGATTAAAAATAAAAAAGGGGTTTGCCCTGTATCAAACTAAGCATGAACGGGAGTTTGAAAGAATAAAAATCTTTCAAACTCTTTGAAAATTTGTAGCCCGGCCACGAGGTCTGAATATTAAGTATGAATCATAGTTCTAATACTTCGTAATCTATTTCATATAGTTCGTGCTCCAAATATTCGAATGAATATCTGACGAGGAAAATCGCCTTTATGAAGATGACAGACCTATTCTCTGTACTATCAATAGGATCTATTTTAACAAGTCACACACTCATATTACGGAAATACAGAAACAAAGAAATTTCGCGGTCGAACTACCAAAATAGACCCAAAATACAAACCTAAACCTTTTGCTTTAGAGTGAAAAGCAAAGCTAGGACTTAGTTATTCTGATAAATCTAATTCATTGAAATTCCTTCTAGTAAAACAGAGGAATTATAAATCTCTAAAATAATAGATAGAAATATCGCAAATAAAGCCATTGCGACTCCCATCAATGGAGTAGTTCCCCATCCAGGAGCTACTTTACCATATTCCGAATTCAATGGTTTCAATAACCCCCCTACACCGGTTCGTTTTGGACGAGATCTAGAACTACCCTCAACGCTTTGTGTAGCCATAACTCCTATTTTGTATTCATTGAGATCTGTTGACTTTGTATACAATTTCGTTGTAAATAAATAATCTTATATCATAGATCCATGATCCATTGTGGTTTTGAAATTTTATAATAATGGAAACAGCAACCCTAGTCGCCATCTTTCTATCTGGTTTACTTGTAAGTTTTACGGGGTATGCCTTATATACTGCTTTTGGGCAACCCTCTCAACAACTAAGAGATCCATTCGAGGAACACGGGGACTAGTTGAAGTTTGAAGTAACGAGCCTCCAATATCGGGAGGCTCATTACTTCAATTTAGAAAATGAAAAATCATTTAATCTTTTTAGTTGGAACTTTAGGCGGTTCTCGAAAAAAGATGGCGAAAAAGATGATTCCTAGAGTTGAGACTAAGAGGAATGTATAAACCAATGCTTCCATAGATTTGATTGTGGTTTACAATTATAGCTTTCATACCTGTTTATTTGGAGTCCTATCCTGGATAAAATAAAGAAGGAGCAAGAATCAAAGACAAGTCGGCAATTCCGATCAAAAAATCCCCGGTGCCCTATGTCAAAAAGTGGAAGCGAAAAGTAACGGAGCAATATTGTATCAAACTACTTGTCTTCTTGTAGTTGGATCCCCAAGTTTTTGGAATGCTCCAAATTCCACTTGAGCATCCAAATCTGGATCAATACCAGCAAAAACATCTCTGAATAAGGTTCTAGCACCATGCCAAATGTGTCCAAAGAAGAAGAGAAGAGCAAACGAAGCATGGCCAAAAGTAAACCAACCTCTTGGACTACTACGAAAAACACCATCGGATTTCAAAGTCGCACGGTCTAATTCAAAGATTTCACCCAATTGAGCACGCCTTGCATATTTTTTAACAGTAGTGGGATCACTATAACTGACGCCATTGAGTTCGCCACCATAGAACTCAACAGTTACACCCACTTGCTCAACACTATACTTCGATTCTGCCCTTCGAAAAGGAACATCGGCTCTAACAATCCCGTCTCCGTCTACCAAAACCACTGGAAATGTTTCAAAAAAGGTAGGCATACGACGTACAAAAAGTTCACGCCCTTCTTTATCTCTAAAGATAGGATGCCCCAACCACCCAACAGCTATCCCATCCCCGTTATCCATTGAGCCCGCCCTGAATAACCCCCCTTTTGCCGGATTATTTCCAATGTAATCGTAAAAAGCCAGTTTTTCAGGAATTTTAGACCAAGCTTCGGATAAACTTTGATTCTCGGATAGCCCAGCACCAACTCTTCGATATATTTCTTGCTGGAAGTATCCCTGATCCCATTGATAACGAGTGGGACCAAATAATTCAATGGGAGTAGTTGCGGAACCATACCACATAGTTCCAGCAACAACAAAAGCTGCAAAAAAGACAGCAGCGATACTACTAGAAAGGACAGTTTCGATATTTCCCATACGCAATCCTTTGTATAGACGTTGTGGCGGACGGACACTAAGATGAAAAAGTCCCGCTAATATGCCCAATGTCCCTGCTGCAATATGATGAGAGGCTATTCCTCCCGGAACAAAAGGATCAAAACCTTCCACACCCCACGCCGGATTTACAGATTGGACTTTTCCGGTTAGCCCATAAGGATCGGACACCCATATTCCAGGACCATACAACCCTGTTACATGAAATGCGCCAAACCCAAAGCAAGCTACTCCTGAAAGAAATAAATGAATTCCGAAGATCTTGGGCAAATCCAAAGAGGGTTTTCCTGTACGTTCATCAGTAAATATCGCTAGATCCCAATATACCCAATGCCAAATAGCAGCCAAGAAGCACAAGCCAGAAAACATAATATGTGCCCCAGCCACACCTTCGTAACTCCAAATACCCGGATTCGTTACAGTCCCACCTGTAATAGTCCAACCACCCCATGAATTGGTTATTCCTAACCGAGTCATAAAGGGTATAACGAACATACCTTGTCTCCACATTGGGTCGAGAACAGGGTCAGAGGGATCAAAAACTGCTAATTCATATAGAGCCATCGAACCAGCCCAACCGGCAACTAAAGCTGTATGCATTATATGGACAGCTAGCAAACGACCGGGATCATTCAATACGACGGTATGAACACGATACCAAGGCAAACCCATGGAAATACCTCTTTATCAACGAAAAATCACACTATGTAACTTTCTTGCACTGGAAAACTATGCCATGGACCTCTCATTTTCAGTGCATTAGCTGAGAGAAAGTATTAATCTTTGTTCAAAGCTTTTATTTTAGTAGTAATAATGAAACAATTAGGTAGGGTCATATGAACAAAGAGAAGCAAATCTATTTTATACCCGATAAGTATCAATACGCAATGGGGGGTTTATACCCTTTTAGGCGGTCGAATCTATACATATTCGTTTATTATTCGTGGGATAAAAGACGAAATTATTAAAAGAAATAAACGCATTATTACGCTTCCACATCAAAGTAAGATATAGTACTTTAATATTTTTTCTTTCATTTAATGCCTATTGGTGTTCCAAGAGTACCTTTTCGAAATCCCGGGGATTACGATGCATCCTGGGTTGACGTATAGTGCGACTTGTCAGATAAAGTGGGTCATATGGTATTTCCCCATTCTCTCCCCCGATTGAGAAATCCTTTCGCTTCGCCCAAAAAATATTGATTGAATCATCCAAAATTTGGAGCGTGAAGTGCAATGAAAGAAAAAAATTTAATTGTTGGGCGACATCCAAATTAATATTATCAATTAGAATCCAATTTATGGTTGGTTTGTTTGAACTAATAAAATGAGGTATCCAGGCTCCGTTTAGAAAAAACCCATTGATAATAATCTAGGATTCCTACTTGTATCATATGTATTATTTTTTTATTACATTCAAGTAATCTCCGCCTGTTAATCAGAATTACTTGAATAATATGATTAGTACGTAAAAGAGTTGACGGAAGACATGAAATAAATAGGAAAAAAAACGAAATTTTCGCAAAAAGACGCGGTAGTGGGAGCATTTGTTCTATATGTGCAAATCAAAATCGGGCGGATCTTTACTCGGAGTAGAGCAGCATAAACCTAAAAGAATTGAAGAAACCCATTCAGGAACAAGAGAATTCCATCGTGATTTAGATTGGATCTCGATGAAACAATACATCAAGGAGAAGTTAGTTCGATAAGTTTAGTAAATTGTTCGGTAAACAGGCCCAAATTTCTTGAAAAATGAAATCAAAAGTTTCTTCGTGAGAATAGAAAATTAGAAAGAGCCTCTTATAAAAATATAAAAAACAAAAAGAACTAGGATCTACACATTGATTCTTAATTTATTTTTGTTGAACCGTATGCATCAAAAGGTGCATGTACGGCTCCTACAGGATTGAGGTTTATCCTAATCAACCGACTTTATCGAGAAAGATTAATTTTTTTAGGCCAAGTAGTTGATAACGATATCTCGAATCAACTCATAGCTCTTCTAGTCTATCTGAGTATGGAGAGTGATACCAAAGATCTTTATTTGTTTATCAACTCTCCTGGTGGATGGGTAATACCTGGAATAGCGATTTATGATACTATGCAATTTGTGCGACCGGATGTACAGACAATATGCCTGGGATTAGCCGCTTCAATGGGATCTTTTATCCTGGTCGGAGGAAAAATTACCAAACGTTTAGCATTCCCTCACGCTTGGCGCCATTGAGTTTTTTTTTTTGAGAGAAAAAAAACTATGCCTTCGCTATATGAAATATTTTTAAGTAATAATAGCATGGCACTTCGAATTCGATATCAAAAAATTGTATTATTTTTTCAAAAACTATTACAAAAACATTCAATTATGTGTCGAAAGAGTAGTATGAAAAAAGGTAGTCCCGATTTGATATTATTTATTGGAAGCCCTTTTCAGTGTCACAAACCCTTTTTTTTCACACCAACAGGCTGTTTTGGCTATGTTAGAAAAGAATAGAAAAAACAAGATTCGATTATTTTTTATAATTGGATTTGTTTTATTTGAAAAAAAAAAGAAACTTTGGGATTGCTGAATCACAAATAAAAATTTTTCAAATAATAAATAATATAAGGTATAAAGCAACGGAGCCGTCATATTATTTTTGAACTCCTCAAAAACAAAAAAAAGGAGGGTCAATTAGGTAATTATTAGATTATTTACCAATCTGGATCTGATGATAAACTCGATATTTTTCCTTTTTCTTTGGTGGTTTGTTGGAAGGTAAAAGTCAATTTTTTTATTTTTATAGAGCCGTATGCAATGTGCAAACCCTGCCCGTACGGTTGATCAATTCTATCTTTTTTATTTCTTTTTAAATTCTCGCGCCTTAATGATGAAAAATCGAATAACCTTTTCTTTTAATTTTAAATTGATTATGCTATATCATCAGGGTAATGATCCATCAACCTTCTAGTGGTTTTTTTGAGGCACAAACGGGAGAATTTGTCCTGGAAGCGGAAGAACTGCTGAAACTGCGCGAAACCATCACAAGAGTTTATGTACAAAGAACGGGAAAACCTTTATGGGTCGTATCCGAAGACATGGAAAGGGATGTTTTTATGTCAGCACCAGAAGCCCAAGCTCATGGAATTGTTGATCTTGTAGCGGTTGAAAAATAGCAAAGAGTCCACATAAATTATGATTTGCAATGTTTCATTAATATGAAATAGTTTTTAGATAGTTTTTTTATTTACTCAATTGAATATAAGTAAAGAAAAATAGATTCAAAGAATTCATAATCATCCGGTTAGGATCAATCTAAACCATCTTAATTCTATAGACCATTCTATAGACCATAGACCATTAAACCCTTCAGCATGCCAACCCTTAAACAACTTATTAGGAATACAAGACAGCCAATAAAAAATGTAACGAAATCCCCCGCTCTTAGGGGATGTCCTCAGCGCCGAGGAACATGTACTCGGGTGTATGTGCGACGCGTTCAGATCCTGGACTGGGACAAAAGAAAAGAAAAGAATTCCAGTCTCAGTGATTGATACAGTATCAATGACTAGGATAGATTGGGGTTCCTACATCCATTCTCTTCTCTAAAAAAACAAGAAAAATCTTGTTATTGTGTTTATTGTTTATTGTGCACAAAATTGATGGTTTTCGTTGGGACAAACACGACCACTCCCTCTATTTTTCAATTTAAGATGAAAAGAATTAACCAATTCGTAGCAACTTATTATCCAGGGAATTTCTTTTTTCTTTTTTAAGCAGAAATATCAGCCTTAGACTTTTGCAAGAACGGACTAAGAGGGTCAAGCTAACCCAACAAATCTTCATAATTAAATACCGTTACTGTATTAAAGGTGGATCACCTTGTGAAAGGTCTAGTACTAGAGAATTCCATGGGTAGAGCCAAAGAATGTGAACTGTACAAGTTAACAAAAAAACGAAGAATCAAGAAAAGGGCTCCGGTGTATAGAGAGGACCTTACCGTTTTGAAAATAACCATATAAACGATGGAACCCACAATTTCTTTATCCATATCCATTTATATTGACTCTTTTCGGGGCATTTGATCAATGCCTCCTAAAAAACTCGTGGTTAGGAAGGTTATCGTAGCAAAAGCCGTTGGAGTTTTTACTTTATACATTGGGAAACCCGTTTTGTTAATTATATAAGCTAGAAAAGGAAAAACTGAAAGAAAGGAAATCAATCAGTTATTCCTCAGAGTTTCATTTATTCCATTTATTCAATGACCAGAATTAGACGAGGGTGTATAGCTAGAAACCGTAGAACAAAAATGCGTTTATTTGCCTCAAGCTTTCGCGGGGCTCATTCAAGACTTACTCGAACTATTACTCAACAGAAAATACGAGCTTTGGTTTCGGCTCATCGGGATAGAGATAGGCAAAAGAGGGATTTTCGTCATTTGTGGATCACTCGGATAAATGCAGTAATTCGTGGGAGAGGGGTATCCTCTAGTTATAGTGGATTAATATATAATTTGTATAAGAGGCGGGTGCTTCTTAATCGTAAAATACTTGCCCAGATAGCTATATTAAACAGAAACTGTCTTTATATGATTTCCAATGAAATAATAAAATAGTGTTATTGGAAAGAATCGCTAAAAATACTTGAATCTTTAATCATAGAAGTACCTGAATAAGAAACTCCGGGAAGGTAGAGTAGAAATTTGTATTATACAATATGATAAAGTCGTTACAATGAGCAAACACGTTCAATAAAAAAAAGATTGATTCTTTTTTTTTTTTACCATACTCAATTCACTCTTTTTCTTAATTTGAGCTCGGATTGGAAGTTTGATTCTATTGAAGAGTAAGCCTATTCATTTTATTGCGGGTTCTAAGCCCGGCAGTTCTAGCAGTCGACTCACCACCTCGTTCAAATTGTTTTTCATTATTAAGAAAAGGTAACAAAGATAAAATACGAGCTTGCTTGATAGCAATAGTAATTAACCGTTGTTGTTTTAAGGTCAATCGATTCACCCGTCTAGATAATATTTTTCCTTGTTCACTAATAAATCGACTAATTAAACTCATGTTTCGATAATCAATTCGATCCCCCGATTTGATCGGGGGCAAACGCCTACGAAAGGATCGCTTGGATTTATGAAGGAGTCGCTTGAATTTATGCATGTTTTCTTTCTTTTTTTTTTTTTTAGAGATTCTATATATTCTATTTTTATATGTTATTGTTATTAATTATAACATAGTTAACATATATTTAATATATCGTGTTTCAGGTTCCTTGAAGAAGTGACACACGGGTGATTGATTCGATCTACTTCTTTATTTCTCCGTGAATCCTATGTTTGTAACAATAGGGACAGAATTTTCTCAATTCCAATCGACTGGGTGTATTGTGTCTATTTTTTTGAGTAATATATCTGGAAATGCCTCTTGATTTTTTATTAACACGAATACCCTTTTCAACACACCCAGTGCATTCCAAAATAACCCTTACTCGGATATCTTTCCCCCTCGCCATGAACCTCCTTTTTTTCTATTCATTTAACTGTTCGATTTTTCGATCTAAATGGAAGTAAAAAGATGGAAGTTGCCAGCTTTAAATCCAATTATGAGAGATTTCGTTGCAATCATGCAATCAATATATTAGTAACAATATAATAGTAATTAAGTAGTACAATTCCAATAATACAAAAGGTTTATAACTAGTCTAGGCAGTTCTCTTTAGATTTCGAATTGAAGTGGAGTATTTCATTTCATGAGTATCTTTATACTGTTATCCTAGCCATATTTCCATCTTCGGCACCACTTATTTAAGCGCCTTAGTCGAGTTCCTACTTTTACGGAGGTGGAATGCCTTCTTATTGTTTCTCTTTTATAACTTATTCGAATTCTTTCTACTAAATAACTAACATTTCGAATAATAACTAACATCTAATAATAGAAAGCCCTTAAATAATAAACAATATAATACATATTCTAATATAATACTAAATCTAAAAAATAAAATAATAAAACAAACAATACAATATAAAACAAACAATACAATAGAGTAGGGAAGGGGGAAGTACGAGTCCCAGATATTGAATTCTATCTCTAATCTTCTTTACCCCTTCCTCTGCCAATAACTAGACCAATAAAATTACTCGAATTAGAATGAAAAAAAAGGGAATGTTAATGCATCGGGGAAAAAACGATTAATTTCTATCAATATACCTGCTAAAGATCCAAACCATAAAGTACTTAGTACTGGTGCCACGGAGAGATATGTTTTTAGATCTCGCATTTAAAATCCTCCTTCTTTATTGTAATACATAAGCAAAGTGCTGATATGATCAGATGTATATGTAACTAAGAACAGCCTGTATTTTTGTATTTGAACATGGACTCCCTAAGATAAAAAGAAAAATAATTTCTTTCAAGTTCTCTTTATCAATGTACGAAATAAAGAGAAAGATGTGGAAAACAAAACAGGGATTCTCTACAATAACACTGTAAATTAATTGAAAGGGGTGTAGCGCAGCTTGGTAGCGCGTTTGTTTTGGGTACAAAATGTCACAGGTTCAAATCCTGTCATCCCTACTTATTTCCTCTACTCTGAACAGTAATGAGAGATTCATTGAGATCGATTCAAAATTGGACATAGATAGCCTTTACATTATATCATACTATCATACTATTTGGATCATACTATACTCTATAAGGGTAGTAGACGTAGACGCATACAAGATGTATTAGAGCTAGAAAAAGAATCCCTTTCCTTACAGTCGTTTTTTTGTAAGAGAGCGCTCTTAGTTCAGTTCGGTAGAACGCGGGTCTCCAAAACCCGATGTCGTAGGTTCAAATCCTACAGAGCGTGATTCCTTTCTTGTTTTGTTAGGTCAAAATTACATGGCAATAATTGAACAGATTCTGAATTTGACTTTTGCCATATTAAAGTTAAAGAAAAGGCGAGGTCAATCAACAAAATCGATCTTAATAAATCAAAGGTCCAACTGATCACCGCGTCTATATTGTAAATACGCAGTTACGAATAACCCAGCCAATGTAATAGGAATTAGACCTAAGACGATTCCAAAGAGAAAAACTTCAATCATTTTTATTCTTATTTTTTGAAAGGAGAAAAAGAGAGGTAATATCTATCCTTAAATATGAATCCGGATTACTCATGAATCTCGACGACCAAAGAATTGTAAATTCGCGCGGTAAGGAACTATAGAATAGATGGAATACTGCAGAAAAATTTCTTTATTATGAACTGTAAAAGTAATTTGAATTAAATTCAAGTTAAATAAGCCGTATCTTACTCAGACCAATAAATAGAACTGAAGTTATAGTTAACGCCGCTAGTAGAAAAGCGAAATAACTAGTTATCGTAGGCATGAAGTAGCTAAAGGAAATATTTTTTTTTAGACATATGTTTGTAAAGTATTTGCCTAAGTAGACTTTTTAAGTCACTTACTGAATTATATGTTCAAATTTTTTAAAGATACGAGAATAAGCAAAAATACCAATTGAAAGAATTAATTCAAGTTAAAATTTTTCATTGAAAACTTCGAA